AATGGGTTTATATGGATCCTGGGGGGTTGAAAGCACACATCAAAATGACATTGACATAAATTGACAAGGTAATATTTCCATTTTTTCATCAGAAGAGGCGTATCCTTTGAGACAAAAATGGATTTTCCTTGATATCTAAGATAATGTATGAAAGGATCCTTGAGCAAGCATAGGCTGTCCCCCCAATCCTTAGTAAAGACTTCTACAAAATGTTCTATTTTTCCATAGAAATATATTCGCTCAAGAAAGACCTGAGAAAATGTTAATCGGAAATGAAAGGATTGATTACAAAGAAAAAAGAAAACGGACTCGTATTCATATACATGAGAATTATATAAGAACAAGAAGAATCTTGGAGTCTTTTTTGCAAAAAAAGAAATAGATTTCTTTGGAATAATACGACTGTTCAAATTCCAATACTCGTGAAGAAAGAGTCGTAATAAATGCAAAGAGGAGGGATCTTTCACCCAATAGCGAAGGATTTGAACCAATTTTTCTAGATGGATGGGGTAGGGTATTAGTCCATTTGACACATAATTTAAATGTGGAAATTTGCCCTCTAAAAAAGGAAATATTGAATGAATTGATCGTAAATTATGAGATTTTACTATTTCTGATCTTTCTAAAGAGGATACTAATCGTAAGGAAAATGGAATTTCCACAATAACTGCAAATCCCTCCGATATCATTTGAAAATACAAATTTTTGTTATACCTAAAAAATGTATTTTGGTTAGAATCATTAGCGGAAATACTCAAATGATTCTGTTGATACATTCGAGTAATTAAACGCTTTACGATTAGTAAACTATATTTATTGTCATAACCCACATTTTCTAACAAAATGGATCTATTTAAGTCACGATCATGAGCAAATGTATAAATATACTCCCGAAAAATAAGTGGGTATAGGAAGTTATTTTTTCGAGATCTATCTATTTCTAAATTTCTTTGAGATTTCTCTATTTTCATTTTTAATTCGATTTGATTGAAGCAAAGATAGGGGGTTTATTGGGTTATTAAATGATACATAGTGCGATACCATAAAAACAAAATAGTATAATATAAAAAGAATAGATACCTCGGAAATAGTTAAACTCACCAGCGGACCCTCTAATCCTCTCTTTTTTTCATCTAATTGGTTTATGTTCCTTTCTAATTGGTTTATGTTCATTATAGGGTAATAGGTGACTAGAAATCCTTTACTTTTTCAAGTCAATCACTCTTTTTTGATTTTGGAAAAAAAATTGCTTTATCAATATACTTTTTCTTCTACACATTCAATTTCCCTTCATAGTGGAGAATAGCTAATAGTTAGGACTCATTAAAAAAATCGAAAATACACTCAAGAAAAAGCTTTTCCCGCACCAGGCACTAATCTATTTTTAACGTCTAATTAGATCGGAAAATCATTCAAATTAAGAACGGGAGCTCGTTGCTTTTTTATTTACCTATAATTGGAGCCGCAGAGCTCTGTCCATTTATTAACTCGACCAAATCCCAACTTTGAATTTGAATTGATTTGTTTTTATGTTATGCACCAAGAATTCAAACAAAGTTTGTTTGGAGCGGATCCGGTAAGAATCAAATATTCTCTGAATTCTCCATTGATACGACATGCTGTTTTTTCCATTCATTCCTTTCAGGATCAGTCGTGGTCTTACAAATAATACCGCTGGTATGGACGAATCTCTTTCTTCGTACAAATGTGTAAAAGCTGTTAGCCGCACTTAAAAGCCGAGTACTCTACCATTGAGTTAGCAACCCCAATCCCAAATATAAATAAAATAATTAGGATAAAATAATTAGGTTATGTAGATAGAATCAAAATCAAAAATCAAAAGAAATCAAAAAGAATTAATAAAAAGATTGAATCGTACGACACAATCAAAACATTAAACTAACAAGAAATGAACACGAAATGAAATAGAAAAATTTATAAAATTTCGAATTGATTCGGATAAAAAAATAGATAAAGTTAAATAAAGTCAAAATTGATAGATTATCTCTTGTTTCTTATGCTATCTATTCTTCTATTTACTATTTAAAATTGAAAATAAAAAAAAAAAAAGACTTTTATATCACAGCAAATCCAATAAACCTATCATTTCAAAATCTAATAAACCTATCATTTCATTGGAATGAAAAACCAAACCGCTGGAATAGATATAAATCAATCTACAGATAAGATCTAATTACCCAGATCGGATTATATTTATTTGATACACTGTTGTCAATATGGTGTTAATAAAAAAATATCCAATGAAAAAAACAAAAGAATTAATTCAAATTAACCCCTTATTTTATTGAATCATATAAATATTTTTTGATTTCCAATATAAATATTAGCAAACCAATAAGATAAGACAAGATAAGACGAAGAAATAAGTAGTTCTCTTCGAATCTTCATCTTCAAGTGGCTCGATAGGACCGAGTCATCAATCTCACACTTCTTCAAGTACGGAAGATATTAGGTTGTTCAAAAAAACAATCTTTATTTTAATATCTATAATTTTGATATAGAAAAGAATATAGGCTCTGGGACGGAAGGATTCGAACCTCCGAATGGCGGGATCAAAACCCGTTGCCTTACCGCTTGGCCACGCCCCATTTCTATATTTGATTCAAAACTAATAAAACTAATATTGGTATTGGTTCTTTGTCAATTCCTACCCCCCAAAATATCTATGAACTAGATTAGCTTGTTATTCGTATTTTGATATGTGTAGATATAGAATTAAACTGAATTTATTGATCATAATATAGAATTCCATTAAGATATTGTATGAAAATATGATTTCTTTTATTCTTTTTTTAGCTGATAATTGAAGGATTTTTGATTGGCTGAGTTTAAAGTTTTTTGTCTACCTTAAACTCTATTTTATATTAATTTATATCCATTTTTATATGAATATTAATAACTCAGTCAAAATACAATTATCTTCAAGAACAAAATGTTTGTTATGCTTAATATTTTAAATTTGATTTGTATCTGTCTTAATTTTGCCCTTTATTCAAGCAGTTTTTTCTTCACAAAATTGCCTGAAGCCTACGCTTTTTTGAATCCAATCGTAGATATTATGCCAGTAATCCCTCTGTTCTTTTTTCTATTAGCCTTTGTTTGGCAAGCTGCTGTAAGTTTTCGATGAAATTTTGAATACTATCCTAGAATAATTAATAATTCATGAGTTATTCAAGAGAAAAAATTCTACTAATTGATAAGATCAGATAAGTCTTCTAGTTCTTTCTAGTTCTTTATAGTCTAGGCCCTTGATTCAAACATTGAAGTTATTGTATAAACGTGAAAAATCTGGATTACCTACCCCATCTCCTCATTCTGAACTTTTTTCCATTCTATTAAAAGAAACCTATTCGGTTAGATCCACCCGAAATATGGAATTTTCGGTATAAAAGCAAATTTTTGGCACACAAGACTCGACTCTTATTACATCTTATTACAAATGAATTTAGAAAAATGCTTTTCTATTTCGAAAAAGTTCTAGAAACCACTTCATTTCTTGGTGTCAAAATGGGATATATGGTATAAATATAGAGAATCTATTTTCTTTTTTTCCAAACAAAAAAAAAGATCTTGGAGATTGTCTAATGCTTACTCTCAAACTCTTTGTTTACACAGTAGTAATATTCTTTGTTTCCCTTTTCATCTTTGGATTTTTATCTAATGATCCAGGGCGTAATCCTGGACGTGAAGAATAAAAAAAAAATAAGGCTTTTTCCTTGCTTGATTTTTATTAAATGTTCTTAGAATTTTATCTATTCTACATCTTTAACTATTATATATAAAATAAAAAAAAAAAATAAATAAAGAAAAAGATTTGAAAAAAAAAATACGAAGTCATCAACGGAACCGGAAAGAGAGGGATTCGAACCCTCGGTACGAATAACTCGTACAACGGATTAGCAATCCGACGCTTTAGTCCACTCAGCCATCTCTCCCAATTGAGAAAAGATAATTACTATCTTACATTACACAACAATACACAACAAGTAGGGCTTGAAAAAAAAGTCCTTCTTCATATACTTTTTTTTTTTTTTATCTTTTTTATTACTATATTATTAGTATAATACTTCTTATATTACTCTTAATATATTAGTATTCTAATTAGTATTATAGTAATTTACTATTTAATTACTATTCTATACTATTCTATATTTAATTATTATTCTATTAATTATTCTAATTATTAAGATTAGAATTATATATATATATATATTTTTAATCTATTCTTTTTTTTTTCATTTCGTCCGAAAAGTCTTTTTTTATTTCCACGTCCTGGCCCGTGTCACGGGCCATTTTTTATTTTTTGTTGCAACAAATTAGATAAGATAAAAAAAGTTATTTTATTTGATTCAAAAATACTTGTTATTGGAATTTTTCCATTCTTCTAATATAGAATCAATGCAACGAGTCTTCTTTTCCTAATCCTCATTAGGTTGCATGAGGAAATACAATACATCAACGCCCTAATTTTCATAATTCTTTTTTTTTTTTTTTTATGACCCTATTGATTCTCTTACTCGACAAAAAGCTTGTTTATATACAATAATCGCAGCATAGCGGGTATAGTTTAGTGGTAAAAGTGCGATTCGTTCTATTAACCCTACTGCAAATAGTTAAGGGATCCGTCGGCGCATATTCCGATCAAAAACTTTATTTCTAAAAAGGATTAAATCCTTTACCTCTCAATGAAAAATTCGAGGAAGAATATATATTCTCGTGATTTGTATTCAAGAGTCAATTATAAATTGAAAAATTGGATTATGAGATTACGAAACATAATTTTTTTTTTTATTGGATTAATACTTCCAATTGAATGAGTATGAGTAAAGGGCCTATGGATAAAGACAAAAAAGTGTATTTCTAATCGTAACTAAATCTTCAATTTTTTGTTTGTTTTGTATAGTCGAGATTGAAGCAAAATAAGTATTAAATGATGACTTTGGTTTACTATAGACATCGACATCTTGTTTTAGCTCGGT